TCCTAGATGTGAAAATTCAGCTATGAAAGAGTTAGGGTATAAAACACAAAACAAATAGTTTAGATAGAAATCTCCAACTAAATCGAAAAGAAATTCAGTGGTAATGAATCGTAATTTTGAAATTAGACCCTTTATCCTATATTGAATATTGAATTAACTGATCCACGCGCTCTGGAATACTTCTTTTGAATTCGATAATTTTCACAAAAAAAATTGACATTTTTTCTTTATTATGAGAATAAATCCGACAGCTCCCGGTTCTTATTCCGGGGTTTCCGCGCTTGAAAAAAAAAACCTGGGGCGTATCGTCCAAATCATTGGCCCGGTACTCGATGTAGCCTTTCCGCCAGGCAAGATGCCAAATATTTATAATGCTCTAGTAGTTAAAGGTCGAGATACTGTTGGTCAACCAATTAATGTGACTTGTGAGGTACAGCAATTATTAGGAAATAATCGAGTTAGAGCTGTAGCTATGAGTGCTACAGATGGCCTAACGAGAGGAATGGAAGTAATTGACACGGGAGCTCCTCTAAGTGTTCCGGTAGGTGGAGCGACTCTGGGACGCATTTTCAACGTGCTTGGAGAACCCGTTGATAATTTAGGGCCTGTAGATACTCGGACAATATCTCCCATTCATAGATCCGCGCCTGCCTTTATACAGTTAGATACAAAATTATCTATTTTTGAAACAGGAATTAAAGTAGTAGATCTTTTGGCGCCTTATCGCCGTGGGGGAAAAATAGGACTCTTTGGGGGAGCCGGGGTAGGTAAAACAGTACTTATTATGGAATTGATTAACAATATTGCCAAAGCTCATGGGGGCGTATCCGTATTTGGCGGAGTAGGTGAGCGTACTCGTGAAGGAAACGATCTTTACATGGAAATGAAAGAATCCGGAGTCATTAATCAAGAAAATATTGCAGAATCGAAGGTGGCTCTAGTTTATGGCCAGATGAATGAACCGCCGGGAGCTCGTATGAGAGTTGGCTTAACTGCCCTAACTATGGCGGAATATTTCCGGGATGTTAATGAACAGGACGTGCTTTTATTTATCGACAATATTTTCCGTTTCGTCCAAGCAGGATCCGAAGTCTCAGCCTTATTGGGTCGAATGCCTTCCGCTGTGGGCTATCAACCAACCCTTAGTACCGAAATGGGTTCTTTACAAGAGAGGATTACTTCGACAAAAGAAGGATCCATAACTTCTATTCAGGCAGTTTATGTACCTGCAGACGATTTAACCGATCCCGCCCCTGCTACAACATTTGCGCACTTAGATGCTACTACCGTACTATCACGAGGATTAGCCGCCAAGGGTATCTATCCAGCAGTGGATCCTTTAGATTCAACATCAACCATGCTTCAACCACGGATTGTTGGTGAGGAACATTATGAAATTGCACAAAGAGTTAAGCAAACTTTACAACGTTACAAAGAACTTCAGGACATTATAGCTATCCTTGGGTTAGACGAATTATCCGAAGAGGATCGTTTAACTGTAGCACGAGCGCGCAAAATTGAGCGTTTCTTATCACAACCCTTTTTCGTAGCAGAAGTATTTACTGGCTCTCCAGGAAAATATGTTGGTCTAGCAGAAACAATTAGAGGATTTCAATTGATCCTTGCCGGAGAATTGGACGGTCTTCCTGAACAGGCCTTTTATTTGGTAGGTAATATTGATGAAGCTACTGCAAAGGCTATAAACTTAGAAATGGAGAACAATTTGAAAAAATGACCCTAAATCTTTGTGTACTAACCCCTAATCGAATTGTTTGGGATTCAGAAGTAAAAGAGATCATTTTATCTACGAATAGTGGTCAAATTGGCGTATTACCCAACCATGCCCCTATTGCCGCAGCTGTAGATATAGGTATTTTGAGAATACGCATTGACGCCAAATGGGTAACACTGGCTTTGATGGGTGGTTTTGCTAGAATAGGCAATAATGAGATCCTTTTTTTAGTAAATGATGCAGAGAAGGGCAGTGACATTGATCCACAAGAAGCTCAACAAACTCTTGAAATAGCGGAAGCTAATTTGAGAAAAGCCCAAGGAAAAAGACAAAAAATTGAAGCAAATCTAGCTCTGCGACGAGCTAGGACACGAGTCGAAGCTATCAATGCGATTTAATTTCATAATATAATTAGTTGGGCATGTTGAAATAATAATAATAAAAAGGAGTCTGTTTCGAACCTATTTTAATTTATTTTAATTTGATTCTGCCGAGTGAAAAAAAAATAAACTACAATCACTGAAAATCACAACTCGATGCAACGAAACAAAATTCAAAACAAAATAAAGTTACAAAATTAATACCAATAAAAAGAGGAAAGGATGCTGGAACAAAAACTTATTAGATACTGGACTGGAGTCAACGGTATTTAATAAGTTTTACCTACTATTGGATTTGAACCAATGACTCTCGCCGTATGAAAGCAATACTCTAACCGCTGAGTTAAGTAGGCCGTTTCTCAGACTAATGAGAACCAGGGGGGGGACCATTCCGTGAATGGATTATAAATCCCATATTACTTATAAGCAATACTAACCTTAAGTTTAAGTAATACCTGCTTAAACGGATCAAAGATTTATGATGTTGGATCATTTAATATCCCCCTTGACAAAAAATTATCTACATGATAATATATGTATTACAAACAAAGAAATTAAGGGCTATAGCTCAGTCGGTAGAGCGCCTCGTTTACACGTGCGCCAATGTTTTTCAGGGGAATTTATCATACAATCAAATCAAAAAATTGTGATTTAATTTGATGTCTTACCCCATAAACTTTAACTTTGAGGGAACAGTAGCCTGACTTAAAGGTAAAGGGTTCGGTCTGATTGGAGTGCCGTTTAAGCACCAACTAGAACCTATTATGAATTGGAGATCTTGATAAGGTGAATATCCAGTCTATTCAATGCTAGGGATACTGAGTCTAAGGACTTTTAAAAATATCTTTTCATCTTATGAACTTTAAGGTGTAGGAAGTTTCATATTGTAATTTTTAAACAGCAGGAAGGACTGAGACTTCATTTAACTTAGGTTGATCTAAGCCATAAGCAGACCTACGTCAAGATAATCATACCCTTGAAAAACTTTGGTAGTGTTCTTGTTCTTGCAACAGAATTGCAAATAATGAATAAGCAAAGCACGGGGAGCCATCTTCGTATCCTATTTTTGTGTCAAGAAAAATATGGCGGATTAACTGATATTTTGAYCAGYTAATGAAAGAGCCCAATGCAAAAAAAAAATGCATGTTGGGTCTTTGAAACAGTTCAGATTATTTTGATAATAAAAAATAAAAGCTGTATCTGTTTTACCGAGAAGGTCTACGGTTCGAATCCGTATAGCCCTAATACCTACACTTCCAATATGAGATCAAAATAATATAAAATAACAAAAAGACAACAAAAAAGAGAATTAGGAATTCATTGATCCTCACATCTCAGTTATTTGGTTTGTAAGATACTTATTTCATATAAGCCGAGATGAACAAAAAAAAGGGGTTCTGTATTCTGTATCAGAAAGTTTTATTTTGTTTTGTATGACGTACATTACTTAACTTAGAAGGTTTTAGAAAGTTATATAGATAGGAATGAATAAATAAAATATGAAAGAAAAAAAATGAAAGGGTAAAGTGTATGGAATTCTCTTTATTTGGATCTGAACTGAATCTTGTCTATTAAATTCAAGCCACCTATAAATAGAAAATAGATAAAAAATAGATAAAAAATAGAGGGGTATCTTTTGGCAAGATAAATCAAAATATGGATTATTATTTCAATTATACTCTAATTTAAACTAGAGTATAAATTAATAGGGATGTCAATTCCTATCAATAAATTTAAAATTTAAAGAAACTCGACCAATTTAATCATGTGCCAGGAACCAGATTTGAACTGGTGACACGAGGATTTTCAGTCCTCTGCTCTACCAACTGAGCTATCCCGACCAGAACATCCTTAATTGAAAATTAAATTAGATAATGGGGTCTTTGTCAATTAACAGTACCCAAGAAAATTGCAAAGTTTTATATAGGTCCTATATTTTTTCTCAAATAAATATGTTTATTTTGATATATTATCATATATATAACATGGAATACATGTAATAAGAGAAAGGTATTTCTCCCCAGATCTATTTCTAAACTAATCAAATAGTAAATTGTAATCAAATAGAATAGAGTAGGTGCATTAGGAATTTTCAACCCGTAAGAAAATAAAAGTGGGTCATAGGCATAAAGGATCGGGGAATAAAAATAGGCTTTTTGGGGATAGAGGGATTTGAACCCTCATGATTTTTAAAGTCGACGGATTTTCCTCTTACTATAAATTTCATTGTTGTCGGCATTGACATGCAGAACGGGACTCTCTCTTTATTCTAGTCCGATTAATCCGTTCGTGAAAAGACCTACACGCTATGGGGGAGTCATTTGATACACTCTGTATATACCCCTCTTCACCAACTCTATTTGTTAGAACAGCTTCCATTGAGTCTCTGCACCTATCCTTTATTTCTTTCTACGCCTTTCTTTTTTTTTTTTTTTTCAAAAATAGGATTTGGCTCAGGATTGCCCTTTTTATTAATTCCAAGGTTTCTCTGAATTTGAAAATTATCACTTAGTAGGTTTCCCATACCAAAGCTCAATCCAATTAAGTCCGTAGCGTCTACCAATTTCGCCATATCCCCCTTTTTTTTTGTTTTTGGATTAGTAGGTTATTGTGAGGTCGCTCCACCCTTTCTTTTTTTTATTTCTACTGGAACCATTGGATGAAAGTCTTTTTTCTCTTCCTTGATTTCGTACCAATTTTCTCTAGGAAACCTTTAGTTGGTAACTAGGATTTTATCATTTCTGTATCCACATATCAATATATAAATTATATATAGATATATACCTGCCACTTTTCCCGTAATCTTTTGTATACTTGAACGGTCGATTTTTGTCGTCTTAATTTCCGCATTTACTACTTATCTTATATCGAGTATCTAGAATTGGATTCTGATTAGATAAGAAATATTAATTAGTAAACAAGATACCAATACTTTCAGTGTATAATAATTTTATTGAATTACTAGGCATAGAAAATGAACCCTGTGCGAGCCCGCTTAGCTCAGAGGTTAGAGCATCGCATTTGTAATGCGATGGTCATCGGTTCGATTCCGATAGGGGGCTTTTTCCTATTTATTCAACTTTATACATGATTGAAACTGCCCCTTTGAAATTAAAGAATGTTGAAAGGATACCGTCCACTCCGTTCCAAATTACAAAAATTAGAAATTTCTTAAGTTATAAGAGCTTCCAACTCTGTCAGGTGTCAGGAAAAGGAATCCTTTTTCTATATTTTCTATAATAGACATTAGAAATCTGTTTTAGTTTAGAGGTAAAAACTAAAAAATTACTTAAAAAGGAAGAATAAAATTCATTTGAAATAACTATTGAAATAACCATAAGGAGTCTTTATGTCGCGTTACCGGGGACCTCGTTTCAAAAAAATACGCCGTCTGGGAGCGTTACCAGGACTAACTAATAAAGGGCCTAGAGCCGGAACTGACCCTAGAAACCAATTACGTTCGGAGAAAAAATCTCAATATCGTATTCGTCTAGAAGAAAAGCAAAAGTTGCGTTTTCATTATGGCCTTACAGAAGGGCAATTACTTAACTATGTTCGTATTGCTGGAAAAGCAAAAGGGTCAACAGGTCAAGTTTTACTACAATTACTTGAAATGCGTTTGGATAACATACTTTTTAGGTTGGGTATGTCTTCGACTATTCCTGCAGCCCGCCAATTAGTTAACCATAGGCATATTTTAGTTAACAGCCATATAGTAGATATACCAAGTTATCGTTGCAAACCCCGAGATATCATTACGGCGAATACAGAACAAAAATCCCGAGGTCTGATTCAAAAATCTCTGGATTCATCTCTTCATGAAAAATTGCCAAACCATTTGACCCTTCATCCATTTCAATATAAAGGATTAGTCAATCAAATAATAGATAGTAAATCAGTCGGTTTGAAAATAAATGAATTGTTAGTCGTAGAATATTATTCACGCCAGACTTAACCCTAATACCTAATATTAATAAAAAAAGATTCGGAAAATTTTAATTTTCTTATCTTTTATTGAAGTAAATTAACTGAAGGGTAAGTAAGATAAACGGGAGCTGGGTCCCGTTTTTTATTTTTATGTATTGTAGATTGAAGTAACATTCTCATTCCTTGTCTAATTTTTACAATATTTTTTTCTAGTAGTTTTTGTGGCACAGGAATGAGAAATAAAGAATTTATAACAAATTTATAGTAAAGGGGGGTCCAACTGTTGGAATAGTATTATTCATTATCTATTTTTCATTCTTAAGAAAAAAAGAAAAAGAAAATTTTGAATTTAACACAAACCGGAAAGAGAGGGATTCGAACCCTCGGTAAACAAAAATCTACATAGCAGTTCCAATGCTACGCCTTGAACCACTCGGCCATCTCTCCTATATAATGATTATGATAAAAAAACCAAGTGAATGGTGAGGTAGGCATATTACTAAATTCTTTCTTACTAGATTATTTTATTAGATAGATATGACTAATCTATTTTAACTTTAACTCTGGATGTTGATTCAAGCTTTTTTATTGTTTATTTGAAATCATAATTCAAAGTAAATTTCAATTCAAATTTGAGATTTATCAAGTTATTTTAATCTCGAACTTCAATTCAAATTTTAGTTGTTAAAAAAAAAGAAGACTTGGAATATATTTTAATAGAATCTAAAGTCCCATATCCTTCTTTTTTTAATCAATTTGTTTTTATGTTATTTTGTATTGTTCAATTATTTTCTTTGTGAGATCTTTTTCTCACAAGGGATAAAAAGAAGAATTATAGAATGGATTGCTTCCTATGCCTAGATCACGAATAAATGGAAATTTTATTGATAAGACCTTTTCAATTGTAGCTAATATATTATTACGAATAATTCCGACAACTTTAGGAGAAAAAGAGGCATTTACCTATTACCGAGATGGTGCGATTTGATTCTTTTTTTTTTTTTTATTAAGATTGATTTATTTCTCTGAGTCTTACGAAAAAGGCACACATGATTTAGAAAATTTTTTGAAAAAAAAAATCTACACTTGTTGAAGGTGAAGCTTGGAAATCCAACAACTCCTTCTGTCGTGTATCCTCGACTAATGCAGCCTGAGATGCTATGTTTCATTTGTTGATTCTAGTATTCAGCGAAAGGTTACACCTAGTGGTTCTGTATTGTAGGTCAATCCTATTCCAATAGTACCACCAGGCAGCTAGGGGAAGAAGCACTACACCCAGGAATCAACAATACAAAAACTTTATTAGAAATTACCCCCCTTCCCCTGTTGGGCTTGGGATTTAAAGAATGGTTGGGGCACCAAATATCCATCTCCTTTGTCCTTTGGATACTCGTATAACCATTGAAGACTGTTGAAGTGACTAATTCCTAGAAATTAGGAAGCAATAAAGAAAACAAAGAG